GCTGGCGTAGCTTAAGCCAAAAGCATAACACTGAAGATGTTAAGACGAACCCTAGAAAGTTCCGCAAGCACAAAGGCTTGGTCCTGACTTTACTATCAGCTCTAACCCAATTTATACATGCAAGTTTCCGCACCCCGGTGAGAATGCCCTCAATCCCCCGTCCGGGGACGAGGAGCGGGCATCAGGCACGGCCCCCCAAGCCAGCCCAAGACGCCTTGCTACGCCACACCCCCAAGGGATTTCAGCAGTAATAAACATTAAGCCATTAGTGAAAACTTGACTTAGTTAAAGTTAAAAGGGTCGGTAAAATTCGTGCCAGCCACCGCGGTTATACGAAAGACCCTAGTTGATAGGTGCGGCGTAAAGGGTGGTTAGGGAAAAAGAATAATAGAGCCAAAGATTTCCCAAACTGTCATACGCCCCCGGAAACACGAAACCCAAATACGAAAGTAGCTTTAAACAAAAACACCTGACCCCACGAAAGCTAAGAAACAAACTGGGATTAGATACCCCACTATGCTTAGCGCTAAACCCAGATGATAGACTACAAATGCATCCGCCAGGGTACTACGAGCTCAGCTTGAAACCCAAAGGACTTGGCGGTGTCTCAGACCCACCTAGAGGAGCCTGTTCTAGAACCGATAACCCCCGTTAAACCTCACCACTTCTAGCCCTGCCCGCCTATATACCGCCGTCGTCAGCTTACCCTGTGAAGGCCCAACAGTAAGCAAAACGGGTTCACCCAAAAACGTCAGGTCGAGGTGTAGCGTACGGAGTGGATAGAAATGGGCTACATTTTCTATAAATAGAATATACGAATAGCGCCCTGAAACGGGTGCTTAAAGGTGGATTTAGCAGTAAAAAGCAAATAGAGAGTCCTTTTGAATTAGGCTCTGAGACGCGCACACACCGCCCGTCACTCTCCCCTAGACTATCAATTAAATAATTCATAATAACAGAATCACCCGCACGGGGAGGCAAGTCGTAACATGGTAAGTGTACCGGAAGGTGCACTTGGAATAATCAGGGCGTGGCTGAGATAGTCAAGCATCTCCCTTACACCGAGAAAACATCCATGCAAGTTGGATCACCCTGAGCTAAACAGCTAGCTTAATCATTTAATTAACTACCACAATATTAAAAATATTAACAAGACCACAAGACCACAAACCAAAACATTTTACCGCCCCAGTATGTGCGACAGAAAGGGCACAATCTAAAGCCATAGAAATAGTACCGCAAGGGAACGCTGAAAGAGAAATGAAATAACTCATTAAAGCACAATAAAGCAGAGACTAACCCTCGTACCTTTTGCATCATGATTTAGCCAGCCCCCCCGAGCAAAACGCATTTTAGTTCGAAGCCCCGAAACTAAGTGAGCTACCCCGAGACAGCCTATTAATTAGGGCCAACCCGTCTCTGTGGCAAAAGAGTGGGAAGATCTCCGGGTAGAGGTGACAGACCTACCGAACTTAGTTATAGCTGGTTGCCTAAGAAATGAATAGAAGTTCAGCTCCGCACTCCTTAACTCAAAACTAACCACGAGCCAAAGAAATAAGCGGAAGTTATTTATAAGGGGTACAGCCCTTATAAAACAGGATACAACCTCACCAGGAGGTTAAAGATTATATTAAACAAGATAGACTGCTTTAGTGGGCCTAAAAGCAGCCACCTAAATAGAAAGCGTTAAAGCTCCGGCAGAACCGAAATCCATTATCCTAATACTAAATCTAAAACCCCTAAAATTATTAGGCCGCTCCATGCCCCCCCCCCCCTGGGAAAAAAAACGGTAAAAAGGATAAAAAAAAGGGGGGACCCCCCCTCCCAAACCCTACGGGTACCCTAAATCAACCCCCCCCAACAATTTCCCGAACCCCAAATAAAAGGGGAAGGGTATTTTTTTTAAATCCCAAAAAATATTTACCCCCCCAATTCTTTAACCCCCCCCGGGAGGGTTTTCAGGGAAAAATAAAAAAAAAGGGAGGGAACTCGGCAAAAAAAACCCCCCCCTGTTACCCAAAAAATTCCCCCCCGCAAATTTAAACTTTAAGAAGGTTTGGCTTGCCCATTAAAATTTAACGGCCGGGGTATTTTTGCCGTGCGAAGGGTGCGCATCCCTTGTCTTTTTAATGAAAACTTTTTAAAGGGAAAAACAAGGGCTTTAATGTTTCCCCTTTAAGTCAAGAAATTGACCACCCTGGAAAAGCGGGCTATAAAATACAGAAGAGAGACCCTTTGGAGCTTAGACAAAAGATCACCTGTGTCAGAACCTAATAGTTAAACGAAATAATAACTGATCCCAGTCCTTCGGTTGGGGCGACCACGAGAGAAACAGAGCTCCCACGAGGCTGGGGCACTCCCCCAAACCAAGAGAAACATCTCTAAGTATCAGAACCTCTGACCATCAGACCCGGCAATCTGCCGATCAGCGAACCAAGTTACCCTAGGGATAACAGCGCAATCCCCTTTCAGAGTCCATATCGACAAGGGGGTTTACGACCTCGATGTTGGATCAGGACATCCTAATGGTGCAGCCGCTATTAAGGGTTCGTTTGTTCAACGATTAAAGTCCTACGTGATCTGAGTTCAGACCGGAGCAATCCAGGTCAGTTTCTATCTATAATGCCACTATTCCTAGTACGAAAGGACCGGAAAAGGGGGGCCCCTGCTACCGGCACGCCCCACCCCAACTTAATGAAACCAACTAAATTAAGTAAAAGGAGGGCATAACCCAAAAATCTAGATAAGATTATTAAGATGGCAGAGCCCGGTAATTGCAAAAGGCCTAAGCCCTTTCTGCCGGAGGTTCAAATCCTCCTCTTAATTATGATGACCCTCCTAATTAACTTAATTAACCCCCTAGCCTATATCGTGCCCGTACTGCTCGCAGTAGCCTTCCTCACCCTAATCGAACGAAAAGTACTAGGATACATGCAACTACGAAAAGGCCCCAACGTAGTTGGCCCCTATGGACTCCTACAACCAATTGCAGACGGCGTCAAACTATTTATTAAAGAACCAATCCGCCCATCAACATCTTCACCATTCTTATTCCTATTTACCCCCATACTAGCACTTACACTAGCCATACTATTATGGGCGCCCATACCCATTCCCCACCCCCTAACAAACCTAAACCTGGGCATATTACTCATCCTAGCCCTATCCAGTCTAGCGGTCTACGCTATTTTGGGCTCAGGGTGGGCCTCAAATTCAAAATACGCACTAATTGGGGCCCTTCGAGCAGTCGCACAAACTATCTCCTATGAAGTTAGCCTCGGCCTAATTCTCCTATCCATCATCATCTTTACTGGCGGTTTCACCCTTCAAATATTTAACACCACTCAAGAAGCGATCTGACTCCTTTTACCCGCCTGACCCCTCGCTGCCATATGGTATATCTCAACCCTGGCGGAAACAAACCGAGCCCCCTTCGACCTGACAGAGGGGGAATCTGAACTTGTCTCGGGCTTTAATGTCGAATACGCTGGGGGGCCCTTCGCCCTCTTCTTTCTAGCCGAGTACGCCAACATCCTGCTAATAAATACACTATCAACTATCCTGTTCCTCGGAGCAAACCACATCCCCGCCCTTCCCGAAATCACCTCCATCAACATCATAATAAAAACTGCCCTCTTATCCATACTATTCCTATGAGTGCGCGCCTCCTACCCACGATTCCGATATGACCAACTAATGCACCTAGTATGAAAAAACTTTCTACCCACAACCCTGGCCCTCATCCTATGACATGCCTCCCTGCCTGTCGCACTAAACGGACTACCCCCCCAACTATAGCCAAAGGAACTGTGCCCGAATACCCAAGGGCCACTTTGATAGAGTGAATCATGGAGGTTAAAATCCCCCCAGTTCCTTAGAAAGAAGGGATTCGAACCCATATTGTAGAGATCAAAACTCCAAGTGCTCCCATTACACCACTTCCTAGTAAGATCAGCTAAAATAAAGCTTTTGGGCCCATACCCCAAAAATGTAGGTTAAAATCCTTCTCTTACCAATGACCCCCTACATTACTATAATCCTATTATCAAGCCTAGGACTAGGCACAACCCTAACATTCATGACCTCGCATTGACTACTTGCCTGAATGGGGCTGGAGATTAACACACTAGCAATCCTCCCCCTAATAGCCCAACACCACCACCCCCGAGCAGTAGAAGCCACAACCAAATACTTCCTAGCCCAAGCAGCTGCCGCAGCAACAATCCTATTTGCAAGCACCATTAATGCCTGAACCACAGGAGAATGAAATATTCACTGCCTATCTAACCCGACCGCAACCACACTAATTACTATAGCGCTAGCCTTAAAAGTGGGACTAGCCCCCACACACTTCTGAATGCCCCCCGTAATACAGGGGCTAGATTTAACCACAGGCCTCATTATGGCCACATGACAGAAACTGGCACCATTTGCACTAATCATTCAAATAGCACCCCTCACACAACCCCAACTACTGATAACCCTCGGACTACTATCCGTTATTGTTGGGGGCTGAGGGGGCTTAAACCAAACCCAACTACGAAAAATTTTAGCATACTCATCAATCGCCCACCTAGGGTGAATAATCACGATTGCACAACTTAAGCCCCAACTAACAATACTTGCCCTAATTACATACATCATCATGACATCGGCAACATTCATAACATTCAAGCTGATCTCCTCAACAAAAATTAACTCATTAGCAATAAACTGAACAAAGGCCCCAACAATCACAGCCACTGCTGCCCTCGCCCTACTCTCCCTGGGGGGCCTTCCCCCCCTAACAGGCTTCATACCAAAATGACTGATTATACAAGAACTTACCACACAAGAGCTCCCCCTCATAGCAACTATCATAGCACTAACCGCCCTCCTAAGCCTATACTTCTACCTACGCCTTTGTTACTCAATAACCCTAACAATTGCCCCCAACACTAACAACACCACTACCCCCTGACGCCTACAAAACACACAAAACACAACCCCCCTGGCCATCTTTATAGTCTCCACCTTAATGCTGTTGCCGCTGACCCCCCTAGCCCAAGCATTAATCAACTAGAGACTTAGGATAACCTAGACCAAAAGCCTTCAAAGCTTTAAGCAGGAGTGAAAATCTCCTAGTCCCTGTATAAAACTTGCAGGACTCTATCCCACATCTTCTGAATGCAACTCAGACACTTTAATTAAGCTAAAGCCTTCCTAGATGAGAAGGCCTCGATCCTACAAACTCCTAGTTAACAGCTAGACGCTCCAACCAGCGAGCATTCATCTACTTTCCCCGCCTGCCTTTAAAAAGGCGGGGAAAGCCCCGGTCGGCTATTAGCCGGCATCTCCGGATTTGCAATCCGGCGTGTTATACACCACAGAACTTGATAGAAAAAGGACTTGAACCTTTGTACATGGAGCTACAATCCACCGCCTAAACTCTCGGCCACCCTACCTGTGACAATCACCCGCTGATTCTTCTCAACCAACCACAAAGATATTGGCACCCTTTATTTAGTATTCGGTGCCTGAGCCGGAATAGTCGGCACAGCCCTCAGCCTCCTAATTCGAGCAGAACTAGCCCAGCCCGGAGCCCTTTTGGGCGACGATCAGATTTACAATGTTATCGTGACTGCCCATGCCTTCGTCATAATTTTCTTTATAGTAATACCCATTATGATTGGCGGCTTTGGAAACTGACTTGTACCCCTAATAATCGGGGCCCCAGATATGGCCTTTCCTCGCATAAATAATATGAGCTTTTGACTTCTGCCCCCCTCCTTCCTGCTTCTCCTCGCCTCCTCTGGAGTAGAGGCTGGAGCCGGAACAGGGTGGACTGTATATCCCCCCCTTGCGGGAAATCTCGCACACGCGGGAGCCTCAGTAGACCTGACCATCTTCTCACTCCACCTTGCAGGTGTTTCCTCCATCCTTGGGGCCATCAACTTTATCACGACCATCATTAATATAAAACCCCCCGCTATCTCGCAATATCAGACGCCCCTATTTGTATGGGCCGTCCTAATTACAGCTGTCCTACTCCTACTCTCCCTGCCAGTCTTAGCTGCTGGCATCACAATACTACTTACGGATCGAAACCTAAATACAACCTTCTTCGACCCAGCAGGGGGGGGAGACCCCATTCTATACCAACATCTATTCTGATTCTTCGGCCACCCAGAAGTATACATTTTAATTCTTCCTGGATTCGGAATAATTTCCCACATTGTTGCCTACTACGCCGGAAAAAAGGAACCATTCGGATACATGGGAATAGTATGAGCTATGATGGCCATCGGCCTACTAGGCTTTATCGTGTGGGCTCACCACATGTTTACAGTGGGGATAGATGTAGACACCCGAGCATATTTCACATCCGCTACAATAATTATCGCAATTCCAACCGGTGTCAAAGTATTTAGCTGACTCGCAACCCTGCATGGAGGATCAATTAAATGAGAGACCCCAATGCTCTGAGCTCTCGGATTCATTTTCTTATTCACCGTAGGAGGACTCACCGGAATCGTACTAGCCAACTCATCCCTAGACATCGTTCTACACGACACATACTATGTGGTAGCCCACTTCCACTACGTCCTTTCGATGGGGGCCGTTTTTGCCATTATGGGCGCCTTCGTCCACTGATTCCCCCTGTTCACCGGTTACACAATACATGACACATGAACAAAAATTCACTTTGGCACAATATTCGTAGGCGTAAACCTCACATTTTTCCCCCAGCACTTCCTAGGTCTGGCCGGAATACCCCGACGATACTCAGACTACCCCGATGCATACTCACTATGAAATATTGTCTCATCTATTGGCTCCCTTATTTCCCTAGTAGCAGTTATCATGTTCCTATATATTCTATGAGAAGCTTTTACCTCTAAACGAGAAGTCCTCTCAGTAGAGCTAACGCACACAAACGTGGAATGACTACACGGCTGCCCCCCACCATACCACACATTTGAAGAACCTGCCTTCGTACAGGTTCAAACACATTAGCGAGAAAGGAGGGAATTGAACCCCCATAAACTAGTTTCAAGCCAGCTACATAACCACTCTGCCACTTCCTTAAAATAAGATGCTAGTAAAATGATTATTACATCGCCTTGTCAAGACAAAATTGTAGGTTTAAATCCTGCGCATCTTAAGCTACCAGCTTAATGGCACACCCCTCACAACTAGGATTCCAAGACGCGGCCTCACCTGTAATAGAAGAACTTCTGCACTTCCACGACCATGCCTTAATAATCGTTTTCCTAATCAGCACCCTAGTACTATATATTATTGTTGTGATAGTTACCACCAAACTCACCAACAAATACATTTTAGACTCACAAGAAATTGAAATTGTCTGAACTATTCTGCCAGCAGTAATCCTCATTTTAATTGCCCTCCCCTCCCTCCGAATCCTCTACCTGATAGACGAGGTCAACGACCCCCACCTAACAGTAAAAGCAATGGGACACCAATGATATTGAAGCTATGAATATACAGACTATGAAAACTTAGCCTTCGACTCATACATAATTCCAACCCAAGATCTATCTCCGGGCCAATTCCGACTTCTAGAAACAGACCACCGAATAGTAATCCCAATAGAATCTCCCATTCGAGTACTAGTCTCAGCTGAAGATGTCTTACACTCCTGAGCTGTCCCCGCACTAGGAGTTAAAATAGATGCTGTCCCCGGACGACTTAACCAAACATCCTTCATCACCTCTCGACCCGGGGTATTCTATGGGCAGTGTTCCGAAATTTGTGGAGCCAATCACAGTTTCATGCCCATTGTTGTAGAAGCCGTCCCCCTCGAACATTTCGAAAACTGATCCTCACTTATACTTGAAGACGCCTCACTAGAAAGCTAAATAGGGACTAGCGTTAGCCTTTTAAGCTAAAGATTGGTGGCACCCAACCACCTCCAGTGACATGCCACAATTAAACCCCGCCCCGTGATTTGCAATCCTTGTATTCTCCTGACTAGTTTTCCTGACAGTAATCCCAAACAAAGTATTAAGCCACACGTTCACAAATGAAGTCACAACCCTAAACGCCGAAAAACTTAAAACAGAAACCTGAAATTGACCATGGCACTAAACCTGTTTGACCAATTTATAAGCCCCACACACCTCGGAGTACCCCTAATTGCTATTGCACTAACACTACCCTGAATTCTAATCCCAGCCCCCACCAACCGCTATCAAAACAACCGATTAACATCCCTCCAAGGCTGGTTCATCAAAACTCTTACACACCAGCTACTAATACCACTAAATAAGGGTGGACATAAATGAGCAATACTCCTGGCCTCCCTAATAATCTTTATTCTAACACTTAACGTCTTAGGCCTGCTACCCTACACATTTACACCAACAACTCAACTATCCCTAAACATAGGACTAGCAGTCCCGCTATGATTAGCAACTGTGATTATTGGCGCACGAAATCAACCCACAGCAGCCCTCGGACACCTACTGCCAGAAGGAACCCCGGTCCTCCTGATTCCAGTCCTAATTATTATCGAAACAATTAGCTTATTTATCCGACCCCTAGCCCTGGGAGTGCGACTAACAGCCAACCTAACAGCCGGCCACTTATTAATTCAACTAATTTCGACCGCAACAATTACACTCCTCCCAACAATAACTACAGTAGCAATATTTACTGCAGCACTACTAGTACTACTGACACTCCTAGAAATTGCAGTAGCCATAATTCAAGCCTACGTATTTGTTCTGCTACTCAGCCTATACCTACAAGAAAACGTTTAATGGCCCACCAAGCACATGCATATCATATGGTAGATCCAAGCCCATGGCCCCTAACCGGCGCAGTAGCTGCTCTTTTAATGACATCAGGCTTAGCAGTCTGATTTCACTTTCACTCAACAACCCTCATACTACTAGGACTGGTGTTGATACTTTTAACCATGTATCAGTGATGACGGGATATCGTACGAGAGGGCACATTTCAAGGCCACCACACGCCCCCCGTACAAAAAGGCCTGCGATACGGAATAATTCTCTTTATTACCTCCGAAGTATTTTTCTTCCTGGGATTTTTCTGAGCCTTCTACCACTCAAGCCTTGCCCCCACCCCCGAACTTGGGGGGTGCTGACCCCCCACGGGCATCACAACCCTGGACCCATTCGAAGTACCACTCCTCAACACCGCTGTTCTACTGGCATCTGGGGTTACAGTCACGTGAGCCCACCACAGCCTCATGGAAGGAGAACGCAAACAAGCAATTCAATCCCTAACCCTGACAATTTTACTAGGCTTCTATTTTACCGCCCTCCAAGCCGTGGAATACTATGAAGCCCCCTTCACCATTGCAGACGGCGTGTACGGCTCAACCTTCTTCGTAGCAACCGGCTTCCACGGACTACATGTTATTATTGGCTCTACCTTCCTCGCCGTCTGCCTCCTACGACAGATTTTACATCATTTCACATCAGAACACCACTTTGGTTTTGAAGCGGCCGCCTGATACTGACACTTCGTAGATGTTGTCTGACTATTCCTGTACGTCTCTATTTACTGATGAGGCTCATATCTTTCTAGTATTCAAAGTTAGTACGAGTGACTTCCAATCACCCAGTCTTGGTTAAACCCCAAGGAAAGATAATGAATCTAATTATAACTATGCTAGTAATCTCCTCAGCCCTCTCACTCCTTCTAGCCCTTGTGTCATTCTGATTACCACAAATGACCCCCGACGCAGAAAAGCTCTCCCCCTATGAGTGCGGCTTCGACCCCCTGGGATCAGCACGCCTGCCCTTCTCCCTCCGCTTCTTCCTAGTAGCTATTCTTTTCCTGCTATTCGACCTAGAAATCGCACTCCTTCTGCCGCTACCCTGGGGCAATCAACTACCGGACCCCACACACACCCTGACATGAACCACAATTGTTCTCGCACTGCTCACACTGGGCCTAATCTATGAATGACTACAAGGGGGTCTAGAGTGGGCTGAATGGGAAATTAGTCCAAAATAAGACCTCTGATTTCGGCTCAAAAGACTGCGGTTTAAATCCGCAACTTCCCTATGACACCCGTATATTTTAGCTTCACATCCGCATTTACCCTGGGGCTGACAGGCCTGGCCTTTCACCGCACACACCTTATATCAGCCCTATTATGCTTAGAAGGCATAATATTGTCCCTATTCATCGCCCTTGCCCTGTGAGCACTACAGCTGGAATCCACCGCCTTCTCCGCAGCTCCCATTCTCCTACTAGCCTTTTCAGCCTGCGAAGCCAGCGCTGGCTTAGCCCTACTGGTTGCCACAGCCCGAACCCACGGGACAGACCAACTACAAGCCCTAAACCTATTACAATGCTAAAAATTTTAATCCCAACTATTATGCTATTCCCAACAATCTGATTATCCCCCACAAAATGACTCTGAACTACTACAACCCTACAAAGCCTAATTATTGCGCTAGCCAGCTTTGCCTGAATCAAGTGACCCCTAGAAACCGGTTGATCTGCCTCCAACCCCTATATGGCCACGGATCCCCTGTCAACCCCCCTCCTAGTACTTACATGCTGGCTACTACCCCTTATAATCCTGGCCAGCCAAAATCACATCAAAACCGAACCCACCAGCCGCCAACGAAGCTATATTACACTCCTAGCCTCCCTTCAAACCTTCTTGATCCTAGCATTTGGTGCCACTGAGTTAATTATATTTTATGTAATGTTTGAAGCAACCCTCATCCCCACACTAATCATTATTACTCGCTGGGGCAATCAAGCCGAACGATTAAATGCCGGAACATACTTTCTATTTTACACGCTGGTGGGCTCCCTTCCCCTATTAGTGGCCCTCCTTCTTCTTCATCAAAACACGGGGACACTCTCCATGCTCATTATCCAGTACTCATGCCCCCTAAACCTCACTTCTTGAAATAACAAAGTCTGATGAGCGGCATGCTTGGTTGCCTTCCTAGTAAAAATACCCCTATACGGTATCCACCTTTGACTTCCAAAGGCCCACGTAGAGGCCCCAGTGGCAGGGTCCATAGTGCTGGCAGCAGTACTACTAAAATTGGGGGGCTACGGCATACTACGAATAATAGGAATATTAGACCCCCTGCCCACAGAACTAACATACCCCATTATCGCACTAGCCCTGTGAGGCGTAATTATAACAGGAACCATCTGCTTACGTCAAACGGACCTAAAATCCCTCATCGCCTACTCATCTGTAAGCCACATAGGCCTTGTAGCGGGGGGCATCCTAATCCAAACTCCGTGGGGCCTTACCGGGGCATTAGTATTAATAATCGCCCACGGCCTGGTATCCTCCGCCCTATTCTGCCTAGCCAACACAACATACGAACGAACCCACAGCCGAACTATAATCTTAGTTCGAGGCCTACAAATTATCTTCCCCCTCACCGCCACTTGATGGTTCATTTCTAACCTGGCCAACTTAGCATTGCCCCCCCTACCAAACTTAATGGGGGAGCTAATAATTATTACAGCCATGTTTAACTGATCCCCCTGAACTCTCCTACTAACAGGAGCGGGCACCCTGATCACCGCCGCCTACTCCCTGTATTTATTCTTGATAACGCAACGAGGACCACTACCGCAACACACCATCAACCTGCAACCCTACCACACACGCGAACACCTGTTAATTACCCTACACCTACTCCCCATTATCCTCCTGACCATAAAACCTGAGATTATGTGAGGCTGGTGGCATTGTAGATATAGTTTAACTAAAACATTAGATTGTGATTCTAAAAATGGGGGTTAAACTCCCCCTGTCCACCGAAAGAGGCCCGAGAGCAGTAAGGACTGCTAATCCTTTACCCCCGCAGTTAAACTCCGCGGCTCATTCACCGCTCCTAAAGGATAATAGCCCATCCGTTGGTCTTAGGAACCAAAAACTCTTGGTGCAACTCCAAGTAGCAGCTATGCTCAATATTATCATGACGACCTCCCTACTTCTCACCATAGCAATCCTCACATGACCTCTAATTACAACCCTAAAACCAAACCCCCGCAATCAAAAATGAGCCCAAAAACATGTTAAAGCCGCCGTAAGCACCGCATTCTTTATTAGTCTAATTCCCCTAACAACCTTCCTCGACCAGGGAACAGAAACCATTATTACAACCTGAAACTGAATAAACATCACAAACTTTGACATCAACATCAGCTTCAAGTTTGACCACTATTCACTAATCTTCACACCAATTGCCCTATATGTCACATGATCCATTCTAGAGTTCGCACTATGATACATGCACTCCGACCCCCACTTAAATCGATTCTTTAAGTATCTCCTACTTTTTCTGGTAGCCATAATTGTGCTCGTAACCGCCAACAATCTCTTCCAGCTATTTATCGGGTGAGAGGGTGTTGGAATTATATCCTTCCTACTAATCGGGTGGTGACACGGGCGAACTGATGCTAATACAGCAGCCCTACAAGCCGTCCTCTACAACCGAGTTGGCGACATCGGCTTAATCCTTGCCATAGCCTGAATCGCAATAAATTTTAACTCATGAGAACTCCCCCAAATTTTCACCCTGTCTAAAGATTTTGATACAACCCTCCCCCTCGTAGGAATTATCCTAGCAGCCACTGGAAAATCTGCCCAATTCGGACTACACCCATGACTCCCCTCGGCCATAGAGGGTCCAACCCCGGTTTCCGCCCTACTGCACTCAAGTACCATAGTCGTAGCAGGTATCTTCCTACTAATTCGACTTCACCCCCTCATAGAAGACAATCAACTAATTTTAACCGCCTGCCTATGTTTGGGTGCCCTAACAACCTTTTTTACTGCCACCTGTGCCCTGACACAAAATGACATCAAAAAAATTGTAGCCTTCTCAACATCCAGCCAACTAGGCCTAATAATAGTTACAATTGGACTAAACCAGCCCCAACTAGCATTTCTACACATTTGTACCCACGCCTTCTTCAAGGCCATACTATTCTTATGTTCAGGCGCTATTATTCACAGCTTAAACGACGAACAAGATATCCGAAAAATGGGGGGCCTACACAAGCTAATGCCCCTTACTTCATCCTGCTTAATCATCGGAAGTCTGGCACTCACCGGCATACCCTTCCTAGCAGGTTTCTTCTCAAAAGATGCTATCATTGAAGCCCTTAACACCTCTCACTTAAACGCCTGGGCCCTAACCTTAACACTAATTGCCACAACCTTCACCGCAGTATACAGCCTCCGCGTGGTCTTCTTCGTAACCATGGGCCCCCCACGGTTTGTGCCCCTGCCCCCAATCAGTGAAAACCACAAAGAAATAACTCAACCCCTTGAACGCCTGGCCTGGGGAAGCATTATTGCGGGACTTATCCTTATCCACAACTTCCTGCCATCAAAAACTCCAATCATAACTATGGCCCCAGCCCTAAAACTAGCAGCATTAACCATTACCATCCTGGGACTTATTGTGGCGCTTGCCCTCGCCACAGCGACCTCCAAACAAATTAAAATCACACCCGCACTAATCCTGCACAACTTCTCTAACATACTTGGATTTTTTCCTAACATCATTCACCGCTTCATGCCTAAACTTAACCTAGCACTAGGAAAACAAGCCACCAAATTTGACCAACAGTGACTAGAAATTGGACCCAAGGGTCTTCGCCCCCTGTACAATCACCTAACCTCACTATTTAATAATACCGATACCAACATCATTAAAATTTACTTGACTTTCTACCTTCTCTCCACAACACTGGCCGTAGCCCTCCTAACCATGCTCTAAACAGCCCGAAGCGCCCCCCGACTTAAACCGCGCGTTAACTCTAACACTACAAAAAGACACAACAACAAAATCCACGCAGACACCACCAGCATCCCCCCTCCAACAGAATACATCAAAGAAACCCCCCCGGTGTCCCCCCGCACCACAAAAAACTCCTTAAACTCATCCGCCACCCAATAACCACTATAGCCCCCCCAAAAGCATCAAGCCGCAACCCCCACCCCAATTAAATACATAAGCACATAAATCTTAACTGACCCAACCCCCCAAGTCTCACGAAAAGGTTCAGACGCTAAAGCTGCCGAATACGCAAAAACTACTAATATTCCACCCAAGTAAATTAAAAATAACATTAAACCAATCAACGACCCACCACACCCAATTAATACCCCACACCCAACCCCCGCCGCCACAGCTAAACCCAGGGCCGCAAAATAAGGTGCAGGATTAGAAGCAACTCCAATCAGACCAACTACTAAACTTAACAAAAGCAAATCAAGAAAATATATCATAATTCTCACCAAGACTTTAACTAGGACCAATGACTTGAAAAACCACCGTTGTAATTCAACTACGAGAACTTATGGTAACCCGAAAAACGCACCCCCTATTTAAAATTGTTAACGACGCACTCATTGACCTCCCAGCCCCGTCCAACATCTCTGCATGATGAAACTTTGGCTCCCTCCTCCTCCTCTGCCTCATAATACAAATTCTAACAGGCCTATTCCTAGCAATACACTATACTTCTGACATCTCAACTGCCTTTTCATCAGTAGTGCATATTTGCCGAGACGTGAATTACGGATGAGTCATCCGAAATCTACACGCAAACGGCGCCTCTTTCTTTTTTATTTGTATTTATTTACACATTGGGCGAGGACTCTATTATGGCTCATACCTGTATAAAGAAACCTGAAATATTGGAGTAGTTCTGCTTCTTCTAGTAATAATAACTGCATTCGTGGGTTATGTGCTCCCATGAGGACAAATATCCTTCTGAGGCGCCACAGTAATTACAAACCTCCTATCAGCAGTACCCTACGTGGGGGACACCCTCGTACAATGAATTTGAGGGGGCTTCTCCGTAGATAATGCAACACTTACACGATTCTTCGCATTCCACTTCCTCCTTCCATTCGCAATTATCGCCGCTACGCTACTACACGCCCTCTTTTTACACGAAACGGGCTCCAACAACCCCCTGGGCCTAAACTCTGATGCAGACAAAATCTCATTTCACCCATACTTCTCATACAAGGACTTACTGGGGTTTATTATACTAATCACAGCCCTAGCATCCCTAGCGCTATTCTCACCAAATCTCCTAGGGGACCCCGAAAACTTTACACCGGCCAACCCCCTAGTAACCCCCCCGCACATCAAACCAGAATGATACTTCTTATTTGCCTACGCCATCCTACGATCAATCCCCAACAAACTGGGCGGAGTACTAGCACTACTACTTTCAATCCTCATCCTAATGGTTGTACCCCTATTGCACACCTCAAAACAACAAGGCCTCACCTTCCGCCCGCTCACCCAACTACTATTCTGAACCCTCGTCGCAGACGTGTTCATCCTAACGTGAATCGGAGGCATACCCGTCGAACACCCCTTCATCATCATCGGGCAGGTCGCCTCCGTCCTGTACTTCTCACTATTTCTAATCATTAACCCATTAATCGGATGATTAGAAAACAAACTTCTTATCTTCAGCTGCCCTAGTAGCTAAACATAAAGCGCCGGTCTTGTAATCCGGAGATCGGGGGTTCAAGTCCCCCCTAGCGCCAGAAAAGAGAGATTTTAACTCCCACCCCTAACTCCCAAAGCTAGAATTCTCAACTAAACTATTTTCTGCAAACAATATTTGTCCGACATCATTCTATGTCCTATGCTCTAGTACATAATATGCATAACTTGGTACCATGTACTAGAACATTATATGTTTTATATTACATCATGGTTTAATTCATTAAATTATTTTTTCCAACAATAATTAACTGCAACATTTTTTCAACAACTTTTTTTTTAAAAATTCCACATAAATTTTTAAAACATTAAATTATAATCCAAATAAAATTCATAATCAGTTATTAACTTACATTCATAAAATAATCAGATGAAAATTAACTATCAACATATTTTATAGTAGTGAGAGACCACCATCCCCATATCTTGTTATACGGTATGAATGATAGGGTCAAGGACAACAATTGTGGGGGTCGCACTACTCACACTATTACTGGCATCTGGTTCCTATTTCAGGGCCATACAATTATAATCCCTCTACACTTGAATTATCCTGACATAGGTTAATGGTGGGACAACGAATTAGCACAAACTCCCCAAGCAAAGCGCTCATTTTTGAGCATGGGGTTTTTCTTTTTTTGGGGTGGAAATCACCTGGCATATACAAGTGGACCCTAAGGCTATAGATTTAAGGTTGTCCATACATTATTTGGATCACACCTCAAAGTGTAATGTTGTAATGACTAACCTTTAAAGATCGCATTATACACTGTCACGAGCATAACTATATTCTTTACTCCACATACTACTCTAAGATTTCCCCCCCCTTCTCCGCGCGCGGTAAACCCCCCTACCCCCAATGCCGAAAAAGTCCTAATAAATCCTGTTAAACCCCTAAACCAGGTAAGGCTCGATCAACACCATTGACGAGTTATCTGTGTGTCAATATATAGTGTTATAAATTTGCATCACAATATATA